CCCCGAGCTCGAGGACGGAGTTATCCGATAAGAAGATCCACCTGTCATATAACTATTGTGTTAAAAGATATATCTGTAGATGAACAGATGAACAACTAGAATATAGATAAAAGGAAAAGATAAAAGGAAAAAGCAGCTGAGGAATATTTAAAGAAAGAATATTCCATATTAGAAAAACTACAAATACGCTATATTATGTTATGCTTAAAAAAATCCGAACGAATAAAAAAAAAAAAACACACCGATATGATGTTTCACGATATATATAGTAGTGGGGGACTATGGGACAAAAAATAAATCCACTTGGTTTCAGATTGGGCGCAACCCAAGGGCATCATTCTCTTTGGTTTGCACAACCCAAAAATTATTCCGAAGATCTACAAGAAGATCAAAAAATACGAGATTGTATCAAAAATTATGTACAAAAAAATCTGAAAATATCCTCTAATGTCGAGGGAATTGCACGTATAGAGATTCAAAAAAGAATCGATTTGATTCAAGTGATAATCTATATGGGATTCCCCAAGTTATTAATAGAAGAAAGGACTCGAAAAATCGAAGAATTACAATTCAATGTACAAAAAGAACTCAATTGTGTAAACCGAAAACTCAACATTGCTATTACAAGAATTGTAAACCCTTATGGGCACCCCAATATTCTTGCGGAATTTATAGCCGGGCAATTAAAAAATAGAGTTTCATTTCGCAAAGCAATGAAAAAAGCTATTGAATTAACTGAGCAAGCAGGTACAAAAGGAATTCAAGTACAAATTGCAGGTCGTATCGACGGAAAAGAAATTGCACGTGTCGAATGGATCAGAGAAGGTAGGGTTCCTCTACAAACCATTCGAGCCAAAATAGACTATTGCTCCTACGCAGTTCGAACTATCTATGGGGTATTAGGTATCAAAATTTGGATATTTGTAAACGAAGAATAATAAACATTTACTTAACTTGTATTTAGTTCTATTTCTATTTAATGATAAAAAAATGAACAATTCTATAAGGTTGAATAAAAATTCAATTAATCATTTGATATAATTGCTATGCTTAGTGTGTGACTCGTTGGTTTTTCTATTAGGATTAGGTTTCAAAAAAATGGAATAACTCGTAGTACGAACTAATAACTATAGAACTAATAACCAACTCATTGCTTCGCATTATCTGGATATAAAGAAAGAGCCAGTCAAAATATGATATAGATATATAGGATATATATATAAGTCATATCATTGTAGCAACTGAAATCTTTTTTGCAAAAAAAAATATAAACCAATCTGATTATTGGTTGTAAAGCAAGAAAAGGATACAGATAAATGGAAAGGTGAGAGAAAGATAGAAAAAGAATACCAACGATATACGATTCCAATATGTACGGTCTATGAGTCATCTCATAAAAAAGAATGTAATAAAGCATCAATACTGATTGATCCCTAATTAGACAAATACGTGGATAGAACCACAAATAAAGAGCCCCGAGCCAATAAAGACTGAGAAGGTTGACTCAAAAATTTCATTAGGAGCTCCGTTGTAGAATTCAGACCTAATCATTACTCAAGAAGTGGTGGGGACGATAGAACCTGTGAATGCATAAGATTCTATTGAAAAGGAATCCTAATGATTCAGTAGGTAGGATGGCGGAACGAACCAAATTTTTTTTTGAAAGATTGTGTTGTCATAGACTAATCTTACAACTGAATGTTGAAAGAGTAAATATTCGCCCGCGAATTTTTTTTTTATGAAGGTTGAATAAATTCGATATGATAAGAAAAAGCAAAATCAAATAAAGATTCATTATAAGATTAAATAGAATACGTGGTTAATTATATATATATATAAAATCAAAAGAAAAAAAATTATATTATTCTATTAAATAAATTGAAAGAATACCCCGATTCAGTATATTATTCACCATGTATTTGATTTTTAATCGTTTAATTCGCGAGGAGCTGGATGAGAAGAAATTCTCATGTCCAGTTCTGTAATAGAGATGGATGGAATTGATAAACAACCATCAACTATAACCCCAAAAGAACCAGATTCCGTAAACAACATAGAGGAAGAATGAAAGGAATATCTTATCGAGGTAATCGTATTTGCTTTGGTAGATATGCTCTTCAAGCACTTGAACCCGCTTGGATCACGTCTAGACAAATAGAAGCGGGGCGTCGCGCAATGACACGAAACGCACGCCGCGGTGGAAAAATATGGGTACGTATATTTCCAGACAAACCAGTTACAGTAAGACCAACCGAAACGCGTATGGGTTCGGGGAAAGGATCTCCCGAATATTGGGTAGCTGTTGTTAAACCCGGCAGAATACTTTATGAAATGAGCGGAGTGGCAGAAAATATAGCCAGAAGGGCTATTTCAATAGCGGCATCAAAAATGCCTATACGAACTCAATTCATTCTTTCGGTATAGGATAGAAATGTAGAACAAAAGGAAATCATTTTTTTGATAAAAAAAAACAATTGTAGGTTTCTTGTTTTGAACAAACAATATTTCTTTTTTTTTCACCCTTTACATTGAAAAGACAAAATCAATAAAAAAGATATGATTCAACCTCAAACCTATTTGAATGTAGCCGATAACAGCGGGGCTCGAGAATTGATGTGTATTCGAATCATAGGAGCTAGTAATCGACGATATGCTCATATTGGTGACGTTATTGTTGCTGTAATCAAAGAAGCAGTGCCAAATACACCTCTAGAAAGATCAGAAGTGATCCGAGCTGTAATTGTACGTACTTGTAAAGAACTCAAACGCGACAACGGTATGATAATACGATATGATGACAACGCTGCAGTTGTTATTGATCAAGAAGGAAATCCAAAGGGAACCCGAATTTTTGGCGCGATCCCCCGGGAATTAAGACAGTTAAATTTTACTAAAATAGTTTCATTAGCACCCGAAGTATTATAAGGGAATACCATGATATAGTTTATAATATTTGAATGAAATGGATTACTTTAATTTAATTAGTAGATTGTTTGTATATCACGTATATACCTTTTAAAATTCATAAATATTTATGAATTTAGAAAAAAAAAAAAAAGAAATAGAGCATGTTGATTATATCAAAATTCGGGGGCAACAATAATCTTAGTTTATCATGAGTAAAGACACTATTGCTGACATAATAACCTCTATACGCAATGCTGACATGAATGAAAAAAGAACAGTTCGAATACCATCTACTAATATCACTGAAAATATTGTTAAAATCCTTTTACGAGAAGGTTTTATTGAAAACGTGAGAAAACATCAGGAAAGCAATAATTTTTTTTTGGTTTTAACCCTACGACATAGAAGAAATAGGAAAGGACCATATAGAACTGTTTTAAATTTAAAACGGATCAGTCGGCCCGGCCTACGAATCTATTCTAACTATCAACGAATTCCGAGAATTTTAGGCGGAATGGGGATTGTAATTCTTTCTACTTCTCGAGGGATAATGACAGACCGAGAGGCTCGAATAGAAGGAATCGGCGGGGAAATTTTGTGTTATATATGGTAATCTTTCTGATAGCCAAATCATATGCGAAATTTTCATATTTGTGAAAAAAAAGAGTAAAAGGTAGGTTTATAATATTATGCCTCTTTAATTAGTTGATGTTTCAAAGCCGTTTTACCTGGAATGCAAGAGAAAGAACAAAAACAGATTTGCGAAGGTTTAATTACTGAGCTACGTCCCAATGGTATGTATGTTTCGAGTTCGTTTAGATAACAAAAATCAATCCGATTCTAGGTTTTGCTTCGGGAAAGGTTTAACGTAATTTTATACATATACTCCCTATAAATTAACAAAATTATGGTAAGTTCTTATGATTCAACTAAAGGGAATCTAATTTGAATATTATATTCAGTATATTCAAAAGTAAAGACTCAAATAATTGGGTGATTTTTTGATTTCAACATTCTTTCGTCGGGATACAATTCGAAGTTAAAAATTTTAAGAAATTTATTTTCTTCCAATTAAATTAAGTAGATTCAGAATTAAGAAAAGGAGTGACAAATATGAAAATAAGGGCCTCCGTTCGTAAAATTTGTGAAAAATGTCGATTGATCCGTAGGCGGGGACGAATTATAGTAATTTGTTCCAACCCGAGACATAAACAAAGACAAGGATAATTTTTTTAAATCAAAAAGGACTCCCGAAATCTAAAGGACCTGATATACAGATGTACAAAAAAATCAGTAAAAAAACCAGGATCCGTTTTGACATGAAATGGATATATCCATATATCTCTGACTTATATTTATGAGATGATAAAATATGGCAAAACCTATACCAAAAATTGGTTCACGTAGAAATAGACGTATTGGTTCACGTAAGAATGCGCGTAGAATCCCAAAGGGAGTTATTCATGTTCAAGCAAGTTTCAACAATACCATTGTGACTGTTACAGATGTACGAGGGCGAGTAATTTCTTGGTCCTCCGCCGGTAGTTGTGGATTCAAGGGTACAAGAAGAGGAACACCATTTGCCGCTCAAACCGCAGCGGGAAATGCTATTCGGACAGTGGTGGATCAAGGTATGCAACGAGCAGAAGTCATGATAAAGGGCCCCGGTCTCGGGAGAGATGCGGCATTAAGAGCTATTCGTAGAAGTGGTATACTATTAAGTTTCATACGGGATGTAACCCCTATGCCACATAATGGCTGTAGGCCCCCCAAAAAAAGACGTGTGTAACCATTGAAGAGATTTCAAGAGAAATAAATAATTCAATGATTTGATCAAATAATATTACTATGGTTCGAGAGAAAGTAACAGTATCTACTCGGACACTGCAGTGGAAGTGTGTTGAATCAAGAGCAGACAGTAAGCGTCTTTATTATGGACGCTTTATTCTGGCCCCACTTATGAAAGGCCAAGCCGATACAATAGGCATCGCGATGCGAAGAGCTTTACTAGGAGAAATAGAAGGAACATGTATTACACGTGCAAAATTTGAGAAACTACCACACGAATATTCTACTTTTGTAGGTATTCAAGA